TTAAAGAGTAAGCTAAATTAAGCTACTGGGCTCATACCCCAATGATAGGGAAATCTCTCTTTAAATGATTAAATGACTATGCTTGTTTTTTTCCTTTATCCTTATATTGTCGGCCCACTCCTGACTAGGTCTATGGATTAGAATAGAAATGAATTCCTTGAGATTTATTCCAATCATGATTGAAGAAGGAAAGGAGAATAGATTAAAATATTTTTTAATTCAATCGGTAGCCTCAGTCATCTTTTTAGCGAGCACTCTAAATCAATCTCTCTCGTTTTTAATTCCCCTTGCTTTATTAATCAAGATCGGAGCAGCTCCGTTTCACATATGATTAGTGAGTATTTCTAAATCTATATCATGGAGGATTATAGCTCTCTTAATAACTTTCCAAAAAATTGGACCTCTTCTCGGATTAACTATAATTCAATTTACAAATTCTTTTTTTATTCTTGTCAGAGCAATAATTGGGGGATTAGGAGGTCTTAATCAATCGAACCTCCGTTTGATTATAGCTTTCTCCTCCGTTAGACATTTATCTTGGCTTATAATTAATATAACCAGATTTTTTTTAGTGTCAATTTATTTTATCACTTATTTAATTATTCTTTGCTTTGTGATGGCTTTGTTACAACAGAAGGGGTTGTTTTCTTTAACCCAAATAGGTAACTACACCAGACTAATGTATAAGACTTCAATTTTATTTGGTCTTCTTTCTCTAGCTGGGTTACCCCCCTTTTTAGGATTTTTTATTAAATGAATATCCCTAGAAATAAATATCTTATCTCCTATTATTGTGATGGTTCTTGTTATATCTTCATGCTTCTCGGTTTATTTCTATTTCAAGATTGCCATGAGCGCTCTTCTATTTCCCTCAGAGATGAAGTCTAAGAGTATAGAAGCTTTGGCGATTTTATCGATAATATTTAACATTTTGTTACCCCTGTTCTTTTTGTAAAGTTTTAAGTTAATTAAACTATCAGCCTTCAAAGCTGGAAATAAGAGATTCTTAAACTTTAATTTCCCTTTATCTTATATAGATGAGGGTATTATCTACATAATTACAGTATCAACGTAATCCTTTTATCAGGCACCTCATCCTCACTTATTATATATGAAATGTAAATTCCTCTTTAGGAATCAAAATCCTACGTGCACAAAACACCTATATATATGTGTATAAATTGACCTCCGTCTACTTAGTAGTAATTGAAAGAAATTGAGACCATAAGCCTAGGGAATGACCATCTTAAGATTTGCAATCTTACATTTTTTAAACTACTAAGCCTAAAGATAAATTTAGTAAAGGGAAATTTCCTTAACTAAATTTACAATTTAGCACCTATTATCGGCCACTTTACTTATGCAACGTTGATTTTACTCTACAAATCATAAGGATATCGGAACTTTATACTTTATTTTTGGAGCTTGAGCAGGAATAGTAGGAACTTCTTTAAGTATACTTATTCGAGCGGAATTAGGTCAACCTGGCTCCCTAATTGGAGATGAACAGGTATATAATGTTATTGTAACAGCTCATGCATTTATTATAATTTTTTTCATAGTTATGCCTATCCTCATTGGAGGGTTTGGTAACTGATTAGTACCTATTATACTAGGAGCTCCTGATATGGCTTTTCCCCGCTTAAACAATTTAAGATTTTGAATACTTCCACCTTCTTTAACTCTCCTTTTAGCTAGATCTATAGTTGAAAGAGGGGCCGGAACCGGATGAACAGTTTATCCCCCTCTTTCTTCCGCCATTGCCCATGCTGGACCTTCAGTAGACTTAGCCATTTTCTCTCTTCACTTAGCCGGGGTTTCCTCAATTCTGGGAGCTGTAAATTTTATTACTACTATTATTAATATACGGCCTCAGTCAATATCTATTGATCGCATACCTCTATTAGTCTGGGCGGTAGGAATTACAGCCGTTCTTTTACTTCTATCCCTTCCGGTCCTAGCAGGTGCCATTACTATACTCTTAACTGACCGTAACTTAAACACCTCCTTTTTTGATCCCGCGGGTGGGGGGGATCCAATTCTCTACCAACATTTATTTTGGTTTTTTGGTCACCCTGAAGTATACATTCTAATTTTACCCGGATTTGGTATAGTCTCCCATATTATTAGCCAAGAAAGAGGGAAAAAGGAAGCATTCGGAACATTAGGTATGATTTATGCTATGCTTGCAATTGGTGTTCTTGGATTTGTTGTTTGGGCTCACCATATGTTTACTGTGGGTATAGATGTAGACACTCGAGCATATTTTACTGCTGCAACTATAATTATTGCGATCCCCACAGGAATCAAAATTTTTAGATGAATTGGAACTCTTCATGGAACACGGCTTACTATGACTCCCTCTATACTATGAGCGCTTGGTTTCGTCTTTTTATTTACTGTAGGAGGTCTCACTGGAGTAGTCCTTTCGAACTCTAGAATTGATATTGTTCTTCATGATACTTACTATGTTGTTGCCCACTTTCACTATGTCTTGTCTATAGGAGCTGTCTTTGCCATTATAGGCGGATTCGTACATTGATTTCCCCTCATAACTGGACTGAGAATGAATCAATTTCTTCTTAAGGTTCATTTTTTTATTATATTTTTAGGGGTGAATTTAACCTTTTTCCCGCAGCATTTTTTAGGTCTTGCTGGAATACCACGACGCTATGCAGACTACCCTGATACTTATGCTTCATGAAATGTAGTCTCTTCTCTAGGAAGAGTTATATCTATGGTTGCCACACTTATATTTATTTTTTGCATTTGAGAGGCTATAATTGCCAAACGAATTAATGTCTTTTCACTAAATTTAAGATCGAGTGTAGAGTGAAATCACCCTCACCCACCTGCTGACCATTCCTATGAAGAAATTACTATAATTTCTACCTTTTAAAGTGGCAGAAACAGTTATGCATTGGATTTAAGCTCCAAAGATGGGTAACCCCTTTAAAAGTGTCTCAATGATTTCAACTGGGCCTACAAAACGGGAATTCACCCCTCATAGAACAACTTATCTTTTTTCATGATCATGCCTTATTAGTAGTGATTCTTATTACTTCACTTGTTGGATTCTTTCTCGCCGCTCTATTTTCCAATAAGTTTCTCCATCGTTACCTCCTTGACGGACAAGCGATCGAAACAGTATGAACCGTTATTCCTGCTGTCATTTTAGTGGCTATTGCCCTTCCCTCTATTCGTCTTCTTTATTTAATTGATGAGATTCATAACCCTGCCCTAACAATTAAAGTAACTGGACACCAGTGATATTGGTCTTATGAATATTCTGATTTTGATGATATTCAATTTGACTCTTACATGATTCCTTCAAATGAACTCTCCAAGGGTATATATCGTTTGCTTGATGTTGATAATCGCATACCTGTCCCCTATAATCAAGCTATCCGCCTAATAATTACTTCAGATGATGTTCTTCACTCGTGGGCCGTACCATCTCTAGGTATTAAAATAGATGCAGTCCCAGGTCGACTTAATCAGTCTAGACTCTTAGTGAATATACCTGGAGTATTTTACGGCCAATGCTCTGAAATTTGTGGCTCTGGTCATAGTTTCATACCTATTGTAATTGAATCTATTAGAGAAAATGACTTTTTGAAGTGGCTTGAATTACAGATTTCATAGGGTGGCTGAAGTTTAAGCGGTAGCCTCTTAAGCTTTCTTATGGTAATTACCCCCTGTGGGAGTAGAAACTTAGTTTAGTAATAAATATAAGGTTGTCAACTTTAAGAGGCCAATGGCAGTTTCTTATCCCCCAAATAATACCGCTTCCTTGAATTATAATCTTCTTTGTCTCTTTGTTCCTCTTATGAGTTATTACGGCTGTAATCTTTTTCCTCTATCAACCTTATCCAATTTCTTCTTCTAGGACGTTGTTTAATCACACTATTTACTTGAATTGAGAATGATAACAAATCTGTTTTCAGTATTTGACCCCACTTCTTCCTTTTTGTCCAACTGATTGAGAATGTCAATCCCGCTTTTGTTTATAGCAACAACCTTCTGAATAGTCCCGTCACGACCCCAGTTTTTGACTAAGAAAATCTTAAATGACTTGAACCGGGAAATATCCCTGCTTATAGGATCAGCTAGACTTGGGGCCAATATCTTAATAATTGCTCTTTTTATATTTATTCTCTTCAATAATTTTATTGGTCTATTTCCCTATATTTTTACTGCCACCAGACACTTAGCAGTTACCCTAAGATTGGCAGTACCCCTGTGACTTTCCTTTATTATATATACCTGAATTAGGGAAACTCTAAATGCCTTAGCCCATCTTGTCCCGCTAGGGACGCCGATTCCTCTTATACCCTTTATAGTGCTAATTGAAATTATTAGAAATCTTATCCGGCCAATCACCCTTTCTGTTCGACTTGCGGCTAATATAATTGCAGGTCATCTTCTTTTAACTCTTTTGGGAAATCAAGGTGATATAGGAAATATTTATATCACTACAGCTGTTATCCTTTCTCAAATTATTCTCTTGATCCTGGAGTTCTCTGTGGCTGTTATTCAGTCCTATGTTTTTATAACCTTAATGACTCTCTATGCAAGAGAATAATGAATCAATTAAACCACCCCTACCATTTAGTTAACGTTAGACCCTGGCCCTTAGCCACGGGTATAGGAGCCTTTGTAATAACTTCAGGACTTGTTAAATGGTTTCACTCTTTTGATAGAATCTTATTCTTTACGGGACTAGTTACAATTATATTTGTTTCCTACCAATGGTGACGGGATGTCTCACGAGAGGCCACTTTCCAAGGAATACATTCGGATAAAGTTGGCTTTGGCTTACGATGGGGAATAATCTTATTTATTATCTCTGAGGTTTTCTTTTTCGTATCCTTTTTTTGAGCATTTTTCCATAGAAGCTTGTCACCTAATATTGAAGTTGGAGCTCTATGACCACCAATCGGAGTGGAAAGATTTAACCCATTTCAAGTACCCCTACTTAATACAAGAATTCTTCTGGCTTCAGGGGTGACGGTAACTTGAGCCCATCATGCACTTATAGAAAATAATTTTGATCAATGTTTCCAAGGGCTTTTGTTTACCATTATTTTAGGGGTATACTTCTCGTTCCTTCAAGGGTTAGAGTATATAGAGGCCTCTTTTACTATTGCAGACAGAATTTACGGGTCTACATTTTTCCTGGCAACAGGATTTCACGGCCTACATGTACTTATCGGTACTGTCTTTCTTTCAATTTGTGCTGTGCGCCATGCTAAATGTTACTTTTCCCCTCAACACCACTTTGGGTTTGAAGCTGCAGCTTGATATTGACATTTTGTGGATGTTGTATGACTGTTTCTCTATCTCTCTATTTACTGATGAGGAGAATATCTTTCTAGTATAGATATTATACTTGACTTCCAATCAAGAGAACCTGGTAGGGAAAGATAATTCTTTTGATTTGACTAAGAATTTTAATCCTTGTATTTATTATGTTAACCCTGGGGGTCTTGGTAAATAAAAAAACCTCTCTTGATCGTGAAAAAAGTTCTCCCTTTGAATGTGGTTTCGACCCATTAAATTCCTCTCGCACTCCTTTTTCTATCCGATTTTTTGTCATTACCTTAATTTTTCTTATTTTTGATGTGGAAATTACACTTCTTTTACCTGTGGTATTTCTTAATATTTCGTCTATAAGAACTTATTTAGTTATTTTTTTTTCTTTTATCCTTATTATTGGAGTGTTTTATGAATGAAAAGAAGGTGCCCTTAGATGAATTAAGTAATCCTGATTATAATTTACCCTATAAGGAGAATAGTTTAGATAGAACATTAGGTTTGCATCCTGAAGGAGGATTTTCCTTCTCTCAGAGTAAGAATTGATATATCAAGTCCAGTTTCGACCTGAATTTAGGCCTTTCGGTCCTCACTCTTTAGCAGAAGCTAATAGATAGCGCTTCACTGTTACTGAAGAGCAAGGGATAACCCCTGCTAAGAGGCAAAAAGAAGGAAGGGAGCTGCTAACTCTCCAACCGGGTAGTTAAATTCTACTCATTGCCTATTTATGTAGTATAAATAATACAATACATTTTCAGTGTATAGATAGACATATGTCTTTTAAATATTTCCAGGAATAACCCGCCTCAACATCTTCAGTGTTGCGCTCTTACTAAGCTACAGAAATAAATAAGTAAGAGAGGTAAAAGGGAGCCTAAAATAAGAACCTTATAAGGAGAAGATGACAGAAATGAAAATAAAGATGATCCCCACAATCTGTTATTATAAATCATAGATGGACCTATTTCTTCTACCCAACCATGGTCTCCATCATATAAAAGAAGTTCCCCTGCACGTAAAGGAATCAGACTGATATACCCTGTAATAAATGGTAGAAAAAACATATTTCTTAAACAATGTATTAAATTGAAGCTTCGTAATTTAATGAAATAGGGTAATATGACCCCTAACCCAACCAGAGATAGGAGTATGATTTTTGCAAAACCCCCTAAAATGGGACTTATGTCCCCCAAGAAACCTCAATAAAAAAAATAACCCCCTATAACAGCCCCCCAATAAAGAGTAAAGAGGGGACCCAAATAATCCCCCTCTTCATCCCTATAGAGGCAAGTTAGATTGTAATTGTAAGAGCATAGACATACTAAGGCGATTCGAGATGAGTAAACACTAGTTAAAAGACAGGAAATTAGTATAAGACCTCTAGGGATGAGTATAGATAATTCTTCTGAAGATTCGATAATTAAATCCTTTGAAAAAAAACCCGATAAAAACGGAAATCCTATCAATCTTAAAGAGGATACGAGAATAATATGACTTGTGAATGGAAGTATTCTAGAAACCCCACCCATTCGACGCATATCCTGTACACCTAATGAGTGGATGACTACCCCTGAACATATAAAAAGAAGAGCCTTAAAAAGTGCATGAGCAAATAAATGAAAATAACAGAATAATGTTAACCCTAAGCCCAAAGAAAATATTATTACTCCTAACTGACTCAACGTAGATAGTGCAATTACTCGTTTTAAATCGTTTTCACCAAACGCAGCTAAACCTGAGAAAAATGAAGTTATGGCCCCTGCCAAGATAAGCAAAAGGCACCCTCTCCCCTCGAATGAGGGGGATAAACGGATTATTAAGTAGATTCCAGCAGTTACTAATGTGGACGAGTGTACCAATGAGGAAACAGGGGTAGGAGCTGCTATAGCTGCAGGTAATCATGCAGAGAAAGGAAGTTGGGCTCTCTTAGTAAAGGAACATACAATAAAAAAAAGTATAATTGATAAAGAAAAATATCTTAAGTATATATAATCCCAACTTTTTGAATAAAATATCAATCCCAACGATCATAAAATTAATACGTCTCCCACTCGGTTTCTTAAAACTGTTACTATGCTTCTAGAAGAAGACATGTAGTTTCTATAAAACATAATTAAAAGATAAGAAGTAATTCCAAGCCCATCTCAGCCCAATATTAATCTTAATCCGTCTGATGAAATGATCAGCAAGATTATGGATAAAATAAATCCTAGCAATATATATATGAAACGACCCATAAAGATTTCCCCCTCTATATAATAAGAAGAGTAAATTATCACTTGAGAAGAAATCAAGAGAACTAGGAAGATAAATGATATCCCTAATCAGTCGAGACATATTTGATAATCTAGGTGTAAGAAAGATATTTTTAGTAGATAGACCTCATCTAGCATAAACAGTGAAAACGAGAGACAGATAGCTATCATTCTAATCGTCAGTAATATATAACCTAGTACGAAATATAACAATACTATTAGAAATATTCTCTTTTAGCTCCACAAACTAATGTTCTATTTAAACTATAACAGTAAAGGAAAACCAATATTAATAGTGGAATAAAGTGAACTCTTCTAATTAGATATTCTTTTAGTCTGCAGCTTAATCAGCTAGATACATAAAGGCTCTCTCCATGACTGGTGCTGGAATAAAGATAAATGCAATAACAGGATGAGAAAAAGCATAAAATTCCAGATAAAGCTGCTATTAATCAATCTAAGCTAAAAACACCGATAAAAAAATATATCTCGGAAAAAAAGTTGATTGATGGGGGGAGGCCTATATTATAAAAGCTGAGACCTAATCATCAAAAACATAAGTAAGGAAAAAGTGAAATAGTTCTACGAGTCAGCAAAAATCTGCGACTTCAAATCCGTGTGTAAAATACATAGCTTAAGTAGAATAGACCAGAAGAACAAATCCCGTGAGAAACCATTATTAAAATTGATCTAATATTAGAATAATACCCGGATATTAATATAGCCAAAATAACAAATGATATGTGAGCTACAGAGGAATATGCAATTAAAGATTTGACATCAGATTGTCGTAGGCAAATTAAGCAGCTATAAACCCCGCCTGTTATACAAACCCCTATTACCATAGTTTCGCTGTGAATGTTTAGCCCCTGAACTAGATAAAGGCCGTAACCACCCAATTTCAAAAGAATAGCAGCTAGTACTATAGACCCGGTGACTGGTGCCTCTACATGAGCCCTCGGGAGTCAAATATGAGTGAAATACATTGGAAGCTTAACCAAAAACGACAAAATTACTAACAAAAAAATTGTACTATCACTAAAGTTTCCCCAAAATTGCAAAACAGATGATGAGTAGATGGAAGTGTAAGTGATAATAATATAGAGCAGAGGTAGAGAGGAGAGAAGAGTGTAAAAGAGGAAATAGTAGGAAGCGGGTAACCGCTCTGGTTGATAACCTCAGCCGAGGATTAGAATAACTGTAGGAATCAAAGAACATTCAAAAAACACATAAAATCCAATAAATGAATGAGTGGTAAAAGTCAGCCATAAAAAAATAAATAGCATTAATAATGTAACTCTATACGATAGAAGTCTGTTAGGTTTGAGTCTCAGAATTATCAAAAAGAATACCCCTGAGCTCAATGCCAGAAGAATAGTGCCCCAACTCAAATAAAATTCCAATATTAATTTGTATATAAAGGCCAGATAGGCTAAACTTGAAGTAAAGAACCACTTACCCATTTAGAAATTGTACTTGATCTGAACCAGATGACCGAACCAAAGATACTAAGATTGATAACCCTAAAGCTCCCTCACAAACTGTAATTCTGAGGAAAGTAAATGCATTTATTATTCTTATATGGTTTGAGTAAATAAAAAGTCTAAATAGCAAGAGAATAAGGAATTCCAGTCTCAATAGAGTCACTAAAAGATGCTTGCTTCTTGAAGAGAAAATTAACAACCCTAAGAAGAGAGATAGATAGATTATTATAATTGACTGTGTAATTAAAAAATAATATCGGTCTTGTAAATCGAATTTAGAGAAATCTCTCAGTCTTCAAAAGAGTTATAAACATCTTTAACTTCCAAAGTTAATGTTTTTGTTAAACTACCTTTTGAGATTCTAAGACTTATTATTTCCATCTCTTTATTTATGCTTTTGCTCAACCACCCTCTTGCTTTTACTTTATCATTATTTCTACAAACTTTATTAATCTGCGTCTTACTTAAGAAGATTTCTCTCTGGATTTCTCTAATTCTTTTCTTAATTTTCTTAGGAGGAATTCTAGTAATATTTATTTATGTGTCTTCTCTAAGAGCTAACGAAAAATTCAGTATTGAATTAACCTCCCTCCTATGAGCCGTCCCTACAATTGTTGTTTCTATGGTAATTCTAAATAAAACTAGAACGACCATAAATACCCCATTAGTCTATCAATGTACTACCGACTATATAGTGATCAACTTTAATATTAGATATATCTCCCTTCTCACTTACTCATTTGTAGTGGTCTATTTGTTCTTAGCTCTTTTACTAGTTATTGACTTTTTGAATAGAAATAGGAAGCCTCTCCGATCAATAATCTAGACCCATCCTCCATTAAATATCATAATGTTATCTTTACGTAAAACACAACCGACTCTAAAAATCATTAATTCCGCTCTAGTCGACCTCCCTGTCCCGGCCAATATTTCTATTTGATGAAACTTTGGTTCCCTACTAGGACTATGCTTAATAGTACAAATTATCACTGGTCTTTTTTTGGCAATACACTACACCGCGAGAGTCGACTTAGCATTCTCCAGAGTCGCCCATATTTGCCGAGATGTTAACTACGGTTGACTCCTCCGGACCGTTCACGCTAACGGGGCGTCCTTTTTCTTTATTTGTATCTACTTTCATATCGGGCGAGGAATGTATTATGGATCATTCCACTACTTTGAAACATGGATAACAGGAATTATCCTTTTATTTCTAGTCATGGCCGCCGCCTTTCTAGGCTATGTCCTTCCATGAGGACAAATATCCTTTTGAGGAGCCACTGTGATTACTAATCTAGTATCGGCAGTACCCTACATTGGCAGTGATGTAGTTCAATGACTCTGGGGGGGATTTGCAGTAGATAATCCTACTCTTACACGATTTTTTACTTTTCACTTCTTGATTCCCTTTTTAGTTGCAGGGTTGACCATGGTTCACCTCTTATTCCTTCATCAGAGAGGGTCTAATAATCCTTTAGGAATTAATGCTAATTTAGACAAACTCCCTTTCCACCCTTACTTCACTGTTAAGGATACCGTTGGTTTCATGATCCTTATCTTTCTTCTTGTTACTCTTTCTCTAACTAGCCCGTACCTCCTTGGAGATCCAGATAATTTTATCCCCGCCAACCCGTTAGTTACTCCAGCTCATATTCAGCCAGAATGGTATTTCTTGTTTGCGTATGCCATTTTGCGATCTATCCCTAATAAACTGGGTGGGGTGATTGCGCTCGTTTCTTCTATTCTTATTCTCATTTCTCTTCCCTTTACATTTAAGCCTAAATTTCGAGGACTTGAATTTTATTCAATTGCCCAACCTTTATTTTGGTCTTGAGTTTCAGTCTTTCTACTCCTTACATGGATTGGAGCACGACCAGTAGAGGAACCTTATATTGCCCTAGGTCAGGTCCTCACATGTCTCTATTTCTCTTATTTCCTCTTTGCTCCTGTTGTGGTCAATATAAATGATAAGATTATCTAATGTGACCCCTTGGCTGACTAAAGCATCTGTTTTGAAAGCAGAACAAGGTTTATTACATAACCAGGGGTCTTTACTATTAGCCAGCTTGGCAGAGTCTCCAGTAGAAGCAAAGAAATATTAGAGATGCCGGTAGAAGACTTTTCCAGCATAAATATATTAGTTTATCGTACCGGTAACGAGGGTATGACCCCCGTCTTCAAAGATAAGAATAGACAACCAAAGAAAATATTAAAAAACTTATCCCCCCGAAAACAATGCTAAATAACAAGGATATGAAAAGAATGCTAGCATATTCTGATAACATAATAAGTGCAAAGCCCACTCCTATATATTCTGTATTAAACCCCGATACTAATTCGGACTCCCCCTCGGCCAGGTCAAAAGGAGTGCGATTAGTTTCTGCCAAAATAGTAATAAATCAACAAATTCTTAATGGAAGGCATAGATATACGGGTCACCCTAAGTATGAAGACTTGATTAAGTATGTTTCTAGGTCAAGATTTTTGAACAGTATCAATGGAGAAAGAATGATAATGATCAAGGATACTTCATAAGAAATAGTCTGAGCCCCTGCCCGGATTCTTCCTAATAAAGAATATTTAGAATTAGAAGATCAACCTGCCACTATGATTCTATAGACCCCTACTCTTATAGCACAAATAACCAAGAGAAACGATAGACTGAATTTTGCCCCATAAGATATGAAAGGAATTAATGTCCATAAGAAGAAAGAAAGAAATAGGCTGAATACGGGAGCTACAAGATAAGGTATGAAGTTAGAAGTCAACGGAAGTGATACTTCCTTTCTAAAAAGTTTAATTCCGTCAGAGAACGGTTGAAGTACTCCCGCAACCCCGACCTTGTTTGGGCCCTTCCGTAATTGAATGTATCCTAAAACTTTTCGCTCTAGTAGTGTTAAAAAAGCAACTGAGACTAAGACCATGACTACTTGAAGGAAGATGAAATAAATCATTTATGCCTGAGCTATCAACTAAGGTATCCTTATAAATAGATCCTAAATCTAATGCATTTATCTGCCAAGCTGACAAAACCCCGAGAGGTCCTTTCGTACTATCCCGGTTGGATTTGTCTTGGGGGTAGAAACTAACCTGGCTTACGCCGGTCTGAACTCAGATCACGTAGGGATTTAATAGTCGAACAGACTACCTAACTAAGCTGCTGCACCAAATAGGGTCCCTGAACCAACATCGAGGTCGCAAACTCTTTTGTCGATTTGGACTCTCAAAAAGAATTACGCTGTTATCCCTAAGGTAACTTGTTCTATATTCATCTAAGGATCAGTGGTCACTTATTTGTGTGCACATATTCTTAAGTGTTTATTCTACTCTTATTGTCGCCCCAACCAAACATTCTTTTCTTTTGCCCGTTTACCTACCGTTAGGTAAAAGAGATGAATGTGAAGATCTATAGGGTCTTATCGTCCTCCAAGAATATTTAAGCTTTTTCACTTAAAGATTAAGTTCAATTTAGTAAGGGAGACAGGCTGCCTCTCGTCAGACCATTCATTCTAGCCCCCAATCAAGAGGCTAATGATTATGCTACCTTCGCATGGTCAGTATACCACGGCCCTTTAATTAATCAGTGGGCAGGCCCGACCTCCTAGAATTAGGAAGCGATGTTTTTGTTAAACAGGCGGAGGCAAGTTTTGCCGAATTCCTTCCAATCTTTCTAGAATAGATTCTACTATCTTTTTTAATTCTACTAATTTTATCATTATGACTGCTAAATTTTAATAATAAACGCCGGCTAGTTTATGTTGATTAATTTCAAATTGTTACTTTAATGAAAATAGTTATTACACCCCGGCAACTTTTAAGCCTATTTGTTTCATTGATGAGGTTTTAATACAACTTTTTCTAGAGCTCGTCCCCTAGAAAATTTTCCCTGTGGAGTACCCTGAAGGAGTATTCTACCAACCAGATATAAAGGTACGAAATATTTTTTACAACGACTTTAATTTTTAACAGACTTATGAAACAGTCATTTTTAATTAAAGTAAATCACCCTATTTCGGGATTGGACGATATCGGTCAAAATTAAATAAACCCTGATACAAAAGGTACAAAACTAAATTCTTTGGAATTAATGAAATTTTCCTTTTCAGTACTTACTTATAGGCTAGTTTCAATTCTTTTACTTATATAATATTGTTTTAAGTAACTAAATAAATGAAAGTCTGGGGAGTACTCTAAAGTATCTTCTTAGTGTAAGTAAAATGTTTATTCAAACTCCCTCCCCTCTTTCAAGATGAACCTTCCGATACACCTACTTTGTTACGACTTATCTCTTCGGACAAGAGAGCGACGGGCGATGTGTACATTTCTCAGGGCTTTCTTCAGTGTGTTAGGTCTTACTTCTAAATCCACCTTCTCCTTTGCAGTAATATAAAGGTTCCGTATGAATTTTCATTGTAACCCATCCTCACCCAAACATAAGCTACACCTTGATCTGATTTATTAGCCTAAGCTCTTAAGGAGATCTATTTGTTTAATCCCCTAAACGACGGTATATAAGCTGAATAACAAGTTTGGGTTGATTTTTTCGTGGATTGTCGTTTACGGGACAGGTTCCTCTAGTAAGTTTAGAAACCGCCAAATTCTTTAGGTTTTAATATTACTACCCAGGTTAATTAAGGATAGACTAATAGGGTATCTAATCCTAGTCGTTTAACTACCTAAAAGATGCTTTAAACAAGAAATTTAACTTAAGTACAGATTTCACCCTTGTTGTTATAAAAGTCTCTTGTACCAAAACTCTCCTATTCACCTAGAATGTTTACTTTAGGCTCCTGTATGACCGCGGATGCTGGCACAGGATGATCCCCCTATTTTCTCAATCGCTATACCTAAGAAATAGATAATAATGTCGATCACTGCACTGCCTAGCTTAATTGGTATCTCGCATATGACCCGAAGAAAAAATAAACAGCCCAGCTAGAATCAAACTTTCACCCCTAATCACAAAAGTAATGATCTGTCTACCTTGATTTAATAAAATACAAAAAAGACCCTCAGTAATTGAAGAGATAGGATTGTAAATGATGTTAGCTGCTAATAAAAGAAAGTGAAGAAATTAAGACATAATATGCCTACCCTGTGACAAGATATAAGGTATCTGAAAGCAGTATGCCCGGCAAGCGGCTGAAACCCATTTCCTGACCGCCATTATTAAGTGGACCCACCACAAAATATCTTATTTAACGACAAAAATTGACCCTGGATTAGGAAAGAAAATTTGCCACCAACTTTTAATTAACTGGGAAGTTGAAAAGAGAAAGTTTTATTAAATTCTTATTAATTACTTAATTAATATAGAATTTACTTGGATACAATTTTATACCTGGGAATGAACATCAAATAGAAACTAATCACAGTAGGATTTTGAATAGAGTTAAATGGTAATACCAAAATTAAACCGAGTAGTCGATGAAATTTTGTTTGACTACTTACTTAACTGTAATAGTGATTTGAACAAGAGTAATATAAAACTTAAAGGAAATTAGGGAACTAACCCACCCCTAAGGACCTTAAATACTCAATAGATCACGGCTTAGTTCCCGAACAACTAATATGCCGTATCTCCTACTCCATTAAACGTCTATCCAAAATAGTAACAATAATGATAAAGACGGTATATTCATATAATGCAATACACATAAGCTGGCTACGAGTAAGATCCCCCCCCCCCTTGGACATGTGGGCATAGCCCGACATGTCCAAGAGGGATCTTATTAAGGAGCCAGCTTATGTGTATTTTATTTTATTATTATAATATATACCGTTCTGTATATTGCATTCACCACTCTTTTATTAGAATAATAAAGAGTGGTGAATGTAAATCATTTATATCATTCATATTTAGATATTAAATTTTACTTAAACCCTCTTAGGAGGGTTTCTATGATAACATAAAGATATTGATTTTATTTTAACCCTGGAATGCTAAGTGTTCCAGGGTAAATAAAATCATATCTTATTTAATACAACCCTCCTAAGAGGGTTTAAAATTTAATATACTTATAAATTTGTTAGTAGTATTTTTTATCCTAACACTGAGTGTTAGGATAGGAAAAAATACTACTAATAAATTTATATCTGTTCTTATAAATATATACTATCGAATCATTTTGATTATTTAATATAGAAAAAATGACGTTCTATATACATAAATTGGTTTCAAATTTTGCATTCAAAAACCCCTAAAATCGACTAAATTTAGCTTAAAAGTTACGTTTAGGGAATTTTGTACTCCAACTTTTCAATGTTAATGGGCAACTCATTGAAATTATTACGAAAAATGACTCCGTTCAAGATATCCCCCTCAAAATTTGAAAGAATGTAAATGTTAATTTACCCCAATTTTGCCCTCCAAAAATTTTGAGATGAAGATTTTAGACCTCTTTGCAGCCAGGACATACTAATTCTTAGTGGAGTGGCACTTCACAAATAAAGTATATCTTGCGTTGGTTATTATAAAGTCCCGAGTTTTCAGTGATCTAAGTTTTAAGTGCTGTTTAAGAAATATAATGGTATAGAATTTAGTTCGGCCTCCGAGAAAAACTCCTCCCTCGAAACGCTCCATGACTGGAGCGTTCTCTCGGGGGGGGGGGGGAGTCTTTCTCATCCGGCTAAA